ATCTTTGGGGACCTATTATGAGATTTATGGACACTATCTAATAGTAAGAAGTATAAAAAAAGAAATTCTTTATATATATATTCGAACCACTCTCGGTCATATTTCTCTTTATCGAGAAATAGAAGAAGCCATACAGGGGTTTTGGCAGGGCTGTTGTAATTCTATGCTACCAGGGGGAATTCGAGTCTCACCGGGTTAACTAGGACTATAATTGCAATTGCGGAATTTCTACGTGAATCAAGATCTAGAAAAGGAAGTTTTACAATCACTGACTCAAACCCATTGTCAAATTCTACTCAGCGCAATATGGAGGTACTGATGGCAGAACGGCCCACTCAGGTCTTTCACAATAAAATGATAGACGGAACTGCCATGAAACGACTTATTAGTCGATTTATTGATCACTATGGAATAGGATATACATCACATATCCTAGATCAAGTAAAGACTCTGGGTTTCCGACAAGCTACCGCCGCATCGATTTCATTAGGAATTGATGATCTTTTAACAATACCTTCTAAAAGATGGCTAGTTCAAGACGCTGAACAACAAAGTTTTATTTTGGAAAAACACCATCATTATGGGAATGTACACGCGGTAGAAAAATTACGTCAATCGATCGAGATCTGGTATGCCACAAGTGAATATTTGCGACAAGAAATGAATCCTAATTTTCGGATGACCGATCCTTTTAATCCAGTCCATATAATGTCTTTTTCGGGAGCCAGAGGAAATGCATCTCAGGTACATCAATTAGTAGGTATGAGAGGATTAATGTCGGATCCCCAAGGGCAAATGATTGATTTACCCATTCAAAGCAATTTACGCGAAGGACTCTCTTTAACAGAATATATTATTTCTTGTTACGGAGCCCGTAAAGGAGTTGTGGATACCGCTATCCGAACATCAGATGCAGGATATCTCACGCGCAGACTTGTTGAAGTAGTTCAACACATTGTTGTACGTCGAACAGATTGCGGCACCGTCCGAGGTATTTCTGTAAGTCCTCGAAATGGAATGATGGCGGACAGGATTTTTATACAAACATTAATTGGGCGTGTATTAGCAGATCATGTATATATAGGTTCGCGATGCATTGCTACTAGAAATCAAGATATTGGAGTTGGACTTGTCAATAGATTCATAACTTTTAGAGCACAACCAATCTCTATTCGAACTCCCTTTACTTGTAGGAGTACGTCGTGGATTTGTCAATTATGTTATGGCCGAAGTCCAGCTCATGACGACCTGGTCGAATTGGGAGAAGCTGTAGGTATTATTGCAGGTCAATCTATTGGAGAACCGGGCACTCAATTAACATTAAGAACTTTTCATACCGGCGGAGTATTCACAGGGGGTACTGCAGAACATGTGCGAGCCCCTTCTAATGGAAAAATAAAATTCAACGAGGATTTGGTTCATCCGACACGTACACGTCATGGACATCCTGCTTTTCTATGTTCTAGAGACTTATATGTAACTATTGAGAGTGAAGATATTATACACAATGTGTGTATTCCGCCCAAAAGTTTTCTTTTAGTTCAAAACGATCAATATGTAGAATCAGAACAAGTCATTGCTGAGATTCGCGCGAGAACATCCACTTTGAATTTGAAAGAGAAAGTTCGAAAACATATTTATTCTGACTCAGAGGGCGAAATGCACTGGAATACCGATGTGTACCATGCACCTGAATTTACATATGGTAATATTCATCTCTTACCAAAAACAAGTCATTTATGGATATTATTAGGGGAGCCCTGGAGATCCAGTCCAGGCCCCTGTTCGATCCATAAGGATCAAGATCAAATAAACGCTTATTCTCTTTCTGTTAAGCGAAGATATATTTCTAACCCCTCAGTAACTAATAATCAAGTTAGACACAAATTTTTTAGTTCGTATTTTTCTGGTAAAAATCAAAAAGGAGATAGGATTCCTGATTATTCAGAACTTAATCGAATGACATGTACTGGTCGTTGGAATCTCAGATATCCGTCCATTCTCGAGGGGAATTCTGATTTATTGGCAAAGAGGCGAAGAAATAGAGTCATCATCCCACTCGAATCGATTCCAGAAGGAGAGAACCCACTCATACCTTCTTCGGGTATCTCAATTGAAATCCCCAGAAATGGTATTCTCCGTAGAAATAGTATTCTTGCTTATTTTGATGATCCTCGATATATAAGAAAGAGCTCGGGACTTACTAAATATGAGACTAGAGAACTTAATTCAATCGTCAACGAAGAGGATTTGATTGAATATCGAGGAGTCAATGTACTTTGGCCAAAATACCAAAAAGAAGTAAATCCATTTTTTTTTATTCCCGTGGAAGTCCACATTTTGGCCGAATCTTCTTCCATAATGGTACGGCACAATAGTATTATTGGGGTAGATACACAAATAACTTTAAATCGAAGAAGTCGGGTAGGCGGATTGGTCCGAGTGAAGAAAAAAGCAGAAAAAATTAAACTGATAATCTTTTCTGGAGATATCCATTTTC